AATTAGGTCTCAACAAACAAATCGGTGTTTTACGACCAAACACAAGTTTCATGTTGGACGCAGTATGAATACTGGAAATTATCAGCAAAGAGTCCTCTACCAACCGCCATCTACTTCAGAGATCCCTACTGAAACCTTTTTCAAATATAAAAGTTCAGTATCTTCTCACGAATTAGTAAATTAGGGAGGACTCCTTTGTACAGAATAACAAGTAGGGGGGCAATCTTCATCAATTTGATCGAGAATGTGAAATATTCTAAATAAAAATGTGGGAGAGAAAAAAGATGCAGGGTCGTTTGTCTGCTTGGCTAGTCAAGCATGGAATAATTCATAGATCTTTGGGCTTTGATTATCAAGGAATAGAGACTTTACAAATAAAGCCCGAGGATTGGCATTCCATTGCTGTCATTTTATATGTATATGGTTACAATTATCTACGCTCCCAATGTGCCTATGATGTAGCACCTGGCGGACTGTTAGCTAGTGTGTATCATCTTACCAGAATAGAATATGGTGTGGATCAACCCGAAGAGGTATGCATAAAAGTATTTGCCTCGAGGAGGAATCCTAGAATTCCGTCCGTTTTCTGGGTTTGGAAAAGCGTGGATTTTCAAGAACGAGAATCTTATGATATGTTCGGAATCTCTTATGATAATCATCCGCGCTTGAAACGTATCTTAATGCCCGAAAGTTGGATAGGATGGCCCTTACGCAAGGATTATATTGCCCCCAATTTTTATGAAATACAAGATGCTCATTGACTGATAAGAAAAAATTTTCACTTATACAATTTCAGAGATTCAAGGATTAGACTTTCTGTTCTAGTTTAACCAGAATAATTGAAGTCTCTTTTGTATTAAGGAATTGTGGATAGGCTAACAAAAAAAGACAGAATTGGGGATTCCTTGGGATTCTTACATTTATTTGGAAGATACTTATTTCGTATGAGCCGAACCAATAGGATGAATCAAACGAGTTCTGCATCATGAACCTTGTACTGCGCCCATTGCTTAGACCGGTTCTAGAAAGTGATGTCGAGACGAATTGGGAAATCGAATAGGAACGAAAATACAAAGAAAGGAAAGGGTATTGAATTCGATTTATTTGTATTGTATCTGAACCAAACCTTGTCTATTTAAACTTCGACTTTTTGTTCTTTCACCCAACCCATTTAACTTTTCAAATATGTATGAAGTATTAACATTCTTTTTGAATGAAAGAAAAAAAAAAGAGAAAATAGAATTTCATTTTAGATACTTTAATTTAAGAATTTAAGAAACTCTACCCATCTATTTTATATTTATAGATGGGGTATATCTCGCCAAGTATAGATAAAAGGATCTATTATGATGCAGGTTCGAAATCAATATGTATCTCGCTTCATATCAATTCATAAAAAAAAAAAAGAAAGACCTCATATAAATTAACCATGTGCCAGGAACCAGATTTGAACTGGTGACACGAGGATTTTCAGTCCTCTGCTCTACCAGCTGAGCTATCCCGACCATTCCCGATGTAGTATCCCATCCTCATTTTATTAGATGACTGGGGTCTATGTCAATTAAAGGGACAAGGAAGGATTACAAAGTTTTCTCCAAGTCCTGTAATTTGTAATTTGTTGAATCTTGAAAAAGACGACTTTCTAAGTTTCGAGTAATGCTATTGATTGTCAATCATTCAAATAGGGATTCCTTGCTAAATTTGGATGTGTATTCTATATCTCATGTGATAAGAGAACGCCATTTACGTCCAAATACATTTGTCCAAAGAATCATAAAGATAAAAGAATTTGGAACCGCTAAGGGGATAGGATAACTATTTGAGGGGTCAAATAGGCTTTTTGGGGATAGAGGGACTTGAACCCTCACGATTTATAAAGTCGACGGATTTTCCTCTTACTATAAATTTCATTGTTGCCGATATTGACATGTAGAATGGGACTCTATCTTTATTCTCGTCCGATTAATCAGTTCTTTAAAAGATCTGTCGGACTATGTATGGAGTCAATGATTTGATGAATTAATATTCGATTCTTTCTTCAATGTGGAATCAATTCATACCAATTCTTCCACTTTTCAGATTAAAAAATACAGATACAGATTCGGGCCATCATTAATTGATATAGTATTGAATAGATACGTTTATCCTTCATCCTTTCTGAAGTTTCGGTGGAAAGATTCCTCTACCAATGCAGTCAACTCCATTTGTTAGAACAGCTTCCATTGAGTCTCTGCACCTATCCTTTTTTTTTTTTTCGTTTTCTGAACCTTTGTTTTGAGAAAACAGGATTTGGCTCAGGATTGCCCATTTTTCTTAATTCCGGGGTTTCTCTGAATTTGAAAGTTATCACTTAGTAGGTTTCCATACCAAGGCTCAATCCAATTAAGTCCGTAGCGTCTACCGATTTCGCCATATCCCCCTTCCTTTTGTTTTGAGATTAGGATCTTAGTTATGATATCATTCCCTTTTTCTTTCATTTATACTGGAACCCTTGAATTTA